ATCACTTGGCATTTTTACGCCAAACTCACTAAGTCGTTCCAAGATTTCCCTCCAGAATTTATACTGTTTATGTCCCACGTAGCCTAAGAGGTTACGGTAATGGTTGAGACGGTGCTCAAGATCTATATTTTCATGATCAACCATAACCACGTCGACTACGCGCTTGACGTCTTTGGGATCTTCTAGGATGTAACCCTCTTTTCGTAAGATAGATCGGGTTTTCTCGATAATTCGATCATGCATCTTCCAGCATTTTTAGTTTTCCTTGAGAATCTGCCTTTCCTCAGAAAGTCGTAGGGCTTCCTCTCTGACCGCCGCCTCCCGCTCCCGCGCGTCGAGGTCCTCCCATAGGACGTCTTGCGGGACCTCTTGGTCGGGGAGTGGAATCATTGGATTCGGGTTTGGAAGAACCCAAAAAGTAAGTTGGACACAGTGGGACAAAAGGATACATGCACGGAAGATCAAGATTCCCAAGACGATAAATTTCCCCAAAAAGATCCATTTCTTCATCCATTTATTTTTAACAAAAAATAAATCGATTTTTGCTTCTATATGAGAAGGAAGATAGAATCTTCTTCCAACCCAGAAGAATTGTGTGAAATAAGTGAATTTATCCAGTTGAGGCATTCTTGATTGAGAAAAACGGATTCCCTCCATACAGAAAGAGACTCCTTCCTGTACGAGATTCTCTTTTTCGCCACATTGGGGCTATGGGAGTCGAACCCACTTCTTCCACGACCCTCCCCCTACCCCACAAGTCTTGTCTGATCCTACTCCTTCACACTAACCCGATCGGCTTACCTTTCACGTTTTCAACAACGAGGGCTTCTCCCTACCTCTCTTCCCCTCCTATTATCCTTCTATAGAAGAGTATTGAACTGAACATTTAAAGTAAAGGGCTTTTCTAAGAGCTGAGCCGGTTAAAAGCCTCTCTGTTGCCCGAGCTGCTAAGAAAGAGTACCTCATAAAGCCAAGCCCTAACGTGGCAAATTGAGAAGTCGATTAAAGGACCGAATTCAGAATAGAATCATGAACTTTCGGCCAAGAATCGCCAATCCCAATGAGCCAATCTCCTATAGATAGTAGGGGACAGTGTAGGTTTTCGAGTATAGGTTCGCGCAGTCTTCAGTCACTATTTACGTTACGCAATTCTCTTTTTAGTTATATCTTACGGAGTGTAATTTAGGGGGATCTTCCTTTTGATTTGTTGGAGAGTTTGGACTCTACTTGAAGACTATTGATTGCACGAGCATGGATTCAAAGTTCCGAAAAGCGAAGATGAAGACCATTATCATATTTGTAAGATAGTCTTCTTCTAAGATTCACTTTTAACTAGCTTGAACCTTAGAATTGGATACCCGTGCTATTTATAGATTTGGATTCTATACTATAACTTTCTTAAGGACCTTGACTTACTTGACTGGATTGTATGCACTCAAAGTACTTTTTTAGCCTTAGTTAGCGGCCCGCCATGACTGACCTGAGGAAGGACTGGTCGAAGATCAGTAGCTTAACCTCTTGAAACCAAGGAACATAGCATAGCAGCCTACCAGTTCGCGAAAGATGTGCGTCGACTGGTTAAGGGATCGGGCCTGCTGTTCACTGCGCTTTATCTTAAGCAGTGTGCGGCTAGTCTCCAACAATATTATGGAGGAGACAAAAGACCCCCCACCCTGTAACCAGTCCCCGTATCCCTCACTAGGTCGGGTATTCCTCGCATCATCCCCACGTTTCATAGAAGGAAGATTAGACGTGGTGGAGATGAGGCCGATGTTCTGGTTAAATTTGACTTATCCTTATTCACTATTTATAGAGTAAAGGATATTTGCCATAGGAAACTATGTCAATCAAAGGTTGCTTAAGCCGGTTCATGACTGGCTTATGGAGGTCCTATCACGTTTGGTAACGGATGGAACCTTCCATCAAGAAGCGCCTCTTGATCGACTTAGGGGCAAGTCTACACTTTACTCGTATGACTTAACCGCGGCCACCGATAGATGGCCACTGGGTATGTTATTTAAGATAATGTGTTTTCTGTTTGACCGATCCTTTGCCTCAAGTGTCGTTAATTCGGCACTAGCCTATAATATATTTGATGTGCCTTTTGTGAATAGACAAAGGTCATCCGTATGTTTTGTGGCAGGGCAGCCATTAGGTTCTTATTCTTCATGGCCTCTATTTGCATTATCGCACCATGCTGTGGTGTGGTGGTATGCAGAACAGGTTCACCCTGGGAAGTTCTTCCATGACTATGCTATGCTGCTATTCTAGGCGACGATGTCGTCATCGCTGATGAAGCGGTAGCCGAGGCGTACCGTGCAACTTTAGAGAGATTAGGGGTTGACATTAGTCTTCAAAAGTCACTCATATCTCATAAAGGTGCCGGTGAATTTGCTAAGCGATTCCGGGTTCATAATCTGACCAAGGACTTACGTCCAGTGTCGATTAAAGCCTTGAAAGTATCTCACCATCCTTATGGCCTTATGGCCATAACAAGTACCCGATACAGCGCTTCTCTACGCTGTGTAGAGTGGGTGGAGCGGGATACAGGCAGTTAGCTCGACTTGATCACCGGAGGAACCGTCATTTTGATAGGGTCCTCGGGAAAGTGGTCAATCGGCTTCGTTGAATCGCTTCTTGAAATAGAGATTCTGTTTAGCTCATCGGGCTGGAATATGTATATAGATATGTCGTTTTTATCCCTTGTCTTTTTGTTCCACTGGTAAAGGTCATCGCCTGTCTCAAAGGGTTGGATCCGCATTAGTCTAAGGGATAAAAACCTTTGAGTTGGACTTAGAGAAGAGAAATGCTAGCACCCCCCTTGAAAGACTTTCCATATTTCTTGAGGACTCTGTCTATGTCCATACGGCCTCTATAGTTCAATCCTGAGTTTAAACGATCTTAGGGGTCAGAAGAGTAGGCCTGGAAGGGATTGCTCAAATATTTTCTTAGGATGGAATTCCACTTTAATTCTATATAAGTATAAGTAGTCCTTATGCCAAGAAACTCCATTTTTAAGGCACAAAATCGAAGTCGGAGATGGAACTATTACTTGAGCAGGATCCACTCTTGGTATTGGAATTTGGTCAAGCATTTCTGGTAGGAAGGAATCCAATCCAAGACTTGCTTGCTCAGCTTGGGCTCACCACATTTTATTATGTGCCCAAACTCCATTTCTTGCACGAAAGGTGCTCTTACTCTAAAGGAAGTCCTACAAAGGAAATGACCCAATGAATGCCTATCGGAAATAGTGAATGCCTATATTGCTATCACCGGACGAGAGGTTGATAGCATCAAGTAACGTCCGCCTGTACTTTCTTACCTTTGGTACTTTAATTATAACCCCCGAAGTTGGGATTTCCTCGCTTCATAAGGATAGGACAGTACTAGCAATTGTATTCTATCTACGAACCCAGGGTAAATGAAAGTGAATTTAACTTTATTAAGGGGTGGTTAGACAACAACAAAGGTTGGTCTTAAGCAAATTGCTCTGGTAAATCGAGTAGAGAGAGGCTCGAGAAGCCAGTTTCTGAACAAAGTCAATGTCTGGCTAATGAAACCTCCTGTTGTTAGGAGAGAGGACAATTCTGGACAAGGCAGACTCTCATTCACGGTCAGTTCCGAACATTTTTAATTCACACTCAGTTCGGAAGATTGACTATCGGTTGAATAGAAGGTTTGACGAGTGGTCGAATGGAAGGGTTTACAACTAGAGATTGAATGCGACGTTTTACAAAGAGTCGAAAAAAAAAATATTTCGAAGTGGACGACAACTGGTCTTTTCAGTTTTGCATCATATATGTGAATAGTTGATCCACTTGTGTGAATCAAAGCGAGTCTGATCGCATCGAAAAAGAAAGAGATAAGGGTGGAATTCTTAAACCAACCACTGGATTATAGAAAAAAAAGGGGCTTGCTATCCAACTGCAGACCGAGCGAGCTCAGTTCATTTCCAATAGGCTTGGGCTTTACATCTACCCTCTCGGTGAATTGTTTAACAAAATAAATTGGTTTTTGACCAGCTTGATTATGAGAAATAGAACTCTAGAAGTTCAGTTCCAAAGGACTCTCCTCGGCGATCAATCACTCGGTCTTCTCTTAAGAGAAATAGTTGATCCACGTGAAAGTCGAAAGATATATGGCTGGGTGGGACCCTATTCATCTCGCCCCACGCGCACTTCCTTTGCTGTTCTTTCCGCTCCACAAGTGGTTTTGTCCTGCCGAAAGCAATAAAGAAAGGCACAATTACCAAGTAATGGGTATGGGTAGGCAATCGAAGCGAGTGCGGCAGGTAGACAATTGAATGATGGTTTCTTTTGTACAAGCTCCAGCACCACCAATAGCCGATGGAATGCAATAAGAGCTCTGCCTTTATGTTTCAATGTTAATAATTATACTCACCAGTGAATTGAGTCTTTCCCTTCCTGCGCCTTCATTATGCTATAGTGTATTGAGTCAGTTCATAGGTAATCTCTATGCCACCACTATCTGCGAGTGAAATAGGCTCTGCTACCTTGACTTTTGCCTATGCAGGTACCTAATACCCTAATAACTGGTGGTGGTTACCTACTCTAATTGCCTGAGGGCGCTCTTTACCTAACCTATCTGTGCTGGAACAAGCTATGCTACGGCCATTAGCTTAATGTGCTGGCTTTTTGATGCAAAATGATGGTGCTAGTGAGGATGCTGCCTCTGTCTCTGTGTCCGTAGCCTCAGCCTATGCCTTTAGGTCTTTCACCTAGAGGATCCACCACTGATGGATCAAATGGAACCGGATAAACTACTCGATCAACGGGTTCCGAAGAAAGCTGGGCCACTTCTACTTATCTTCACGTTTATGCTGGTGAATCAACTGAAACTGCCTTCCACCTCCGCCCCTGCAACTAGAGGATCTGTAACCGGACAAAGGAAAGCTGAAAGGGGCAATGGCTTTCTAACTTCTTCTTCACTACGGGTAGCTCCTAGCTATGCTTGTTCTCCCGCCCCTGTCTACGATGCCTATGCCTACTGAGCCTCTGTTTTCTCTACTGCTCGGCCAACTCAATCAACCGGTGCTGGTGCTGCTTCCAACGGTCACTATTTATGCTTAAACTGGCAGATCAACCTCATCAATCAAAACTGGAATTGGAACCGCGCGAGGGGGAGCCCTCCTTGCCAGTAAGGATGCTGGCTTTGGTTGAAACTACTTCTTTTGACTCTGCCTTGTATATTATGGATGTGAAAGCTGCTGCTTTTCCTTCCGGTCCACTACGAGGGACTATGAAACTTGAAACGAGAGGGCTGCTACTAGGTATCGAACTGTCGAGGGGACTGGATCAATCAAATCAACTACTCGGTAAACCGGATCTCTAATAAGGCACTGGAATTAGACCGCTTCACCCCTTGGCTAGTCATTCCCACCTTCATAGGAAGGATCTTCCAGTAAGGGGATATTTTGAACGGCTATGTCCGGACTATTCTCTTTATCATTCTCTTCTAATTTAAATTTCATCGCCCTTGATCTTAAGATCTGAAAATTCCGTAGAATGATGTCCGAAATCGCTGCTGTGTGGGTCATTCACTGTAGTTACGTCCTCGGAACCTCGCCTCGCCTTTTGGTGCTTGGACGTCGTTTGAACTTTCCCGCCAACGATCCTAGGCTAGAATAGCTAATAGGCTAGCTTCCTTGCTTGCTTTCGCCTTCAACACGAATGAAGTGATAATCCTATAAGAGTAAGAGGGATTTTTAACTGTTAACAGGATATTTCTCTTTCATCTGCACAGCCAATGCCAGCTACTCCTGTAAGCCATAAAGCGAGGGGCAGACCGAAGGTCAGATATTTTTTCTTTTCGACCAGAAAGCCTTTTCTCTTATATAGTCCACGGCTTCTTAGACTAATGTGATTGATTTGAACAAGGGTGAAAATGGAACTGGAGTAATCATGATATGTGGAATTGAAAGGTTCAGTATATTATATTATTGAGGTCTTGTAAAAAGAATTGTAAAGCACACCATGCTTTCACTTGAGCATAGGACTTCTGCTAAAGCTAGAAGAAATCAAGAGACTTATCAAGCCTTGAAAAGTAAAAATGGCATAGCTCGCATCTTCCCACTTGACTCAAGGTTCTTTCCCCTACCAAGCACTTGCTGTAACTCCTACGAGTTAATAGGCTATTTTGCTAATCTCGTACTAAAAATTAGGGCTACACTAAGCTTAGTAAGCCATCGAGGGTTTTCCTTCTGCTCCTAGGTTTCATTGGGTTACGATTGGTTCACGAACGATAGAAGAAGAAAAGAAGTTAGGATTCGACTAGCTTTTAGCTTCAAGTGGTTCAGTCTTCTTTCAAGATTCTCATATGTAGAATAGGAAGAAGCGGTCTTCTGCGTGCTAGGCCAACCGTAGAGGAAAAGCTGTCTCGTTTTGATTGGCCGTTGAAAACAGAGCTGGCAGGCGATCCAGTCCAAAAAGACGTACTTTTCCTTGAGCTCTTCAGGAGTGTACTCCGCGGGCCAATTATGCTTACGGAGATAGTCTATAAACTTGGCACCCAACGGAGTCCTTAATTGCTTAAGAACCTTCAGATCGTCAAAGGTACTTATCAAGGTACCGTAAGAACGAACAAGCCTATTAACGAGGACCTCATAAGAGTATATATCAAACCAGTCTTCGCACGGTTGTCCAAGACCACTTGATTGGGGACGGTAGTATCCTTCTTGTGATGCCTAGAGCATTCAGAAATCTCAAGGATCTACTCCCGAGTATAGTCACCCCAAACGAGGGGCGACTTGTCCTCCTTTGTTAGAACTCGATATGGGTCTTGGCTTCTCTTCGTTGTGCATACTCTTTCCTCTCTACTTTACTAAGCTTTCAGTGCAGGAAGTCCTACTAATTGGCAGAGCTAATGCTATTGGTGGACTCCTTGCTTGGCTAGACTGCTTTGAGCTTTCACGCGGGCTAGGGTCGGTAGCTGTGAAATAAGCTCTTCTTTCATCAGTTGCCGATGGTGCTAGCTATGGTATTGTATTCTTAAGTAGTTGGCTGATCCAGTCTTACTTTCCGCTCCGCACCTTAGCCTATTGGAATAGGAAAGACTAGAATCATTTAACCCTCAGTCACCCCTTCCCCCCTTCCTCCAACTGCGGTTACACCGAAAGTGGCAAGAGCTTCTTCTTTGTTCACAGCTTCTTCAACTTGAGCGGATTCGATGCATCAAGACGCCAAGATCTTCCTTCCCTTCCACATGGTTTAATCGGAGTAATCACGTAAGACATAGAGTCCCATTCCTTCTTAACCAAAGATGCGGAGAATCGGATTAGGATGATGAGCGATTTGACTCTTTCGTGAAGTATGATTCCTTAGTTGGGGCGGTGGGACTTAGCTTAAGCGCTCTTTCTTCCTTGATTGAGGATTGGATAGAGAAGAGACTAGAGGTACCTGAGACCTAGCTAAGAGACTAACCGATTTCAGACTACGAGACGTACTCCTTGGACCGGCATAACCTCACTTGAGGAGTTAGACATTGATTGAAATAAGGCAATTTTCCCTTAGCGGATTAGAAGGCTAGCAAAGAGCCTGGAAAGCACAGACGACTTAGAACACTTTTGTGAATAGCCCACGAGAAAAAGAAGGAGGAAAAAACCTCACTCAACAAGGGAAGGAACTGAACTAACTTCAACTTCAGGTGAGAAGGTAGACTGTCCTTGATGCGGGTTCAGTTAGCCGATCGACCATCAATCAACCGACCTTAGTGCATTCTGACACCATCTACTTGAATCGGAAAGTGAAAGAAATTTCCTACGTAGAGATTCTAATCCTTTGAAAAGAAGGAAAAAGCCCTAATGACGTCTATGAAGGGAAATTCTCCCGATCAAATGAAAGAAGGCACGATTTAGATCTTTGAAGAAAGATAGTATAGTCATCAACTGGAATCGGATGAATGAGATTGGAGGATGTCCGATAAGAAAGAAGAGTTCAATCGGCGCCCTTTCAAGAGCTTTTTCCCTTCATAACATAATGACAATTTCAATTGGGCAAGTTCAACGGGAAGATCATCGGGGATTTCCACTCATGCGAATAAAGCATAAGGGATTGGTTCTAGACCCATAACAAGGGAACCTCGCTCTACTAGACCGACACAACGGAAAGAATAGACGGAGAGATTGGAAGACTTGACTGAGACCTTAGCCGCCAATGCTGATACAAAAGGTGTGAAGGCAAAGCTAATTCCTTGATCCGGGTCCGCAGGTAAAAAGGAAAAAGCTGCCAAACCGCTTACTGATAGGGTTACTGATAGGGCGTATCGGATTGGGCTGATAGGCGGATACGATTTTCTTTACTCGATGAAAGGGCGAAAAAAAAAGGAGAATAAAATGGTGATCCAAAACAATCATCATTCCCTCACTCCCGCTTTCAGATAATGAATATTCTACCCCTACTCCTTCTCACAGGCCTGGTAAGGAACCGGCCTCTTCAAATAAAGGAAAGAGAAAGCTAGAGGAATAAAAACCTCTAGAAGAGTTACGAGATCTGCTGCTGCTGCTGCCGTGAGGGCGGCAACTCAAACGACTCTCCCACCAGTGGTTTGGTTTTTAGGGAGCCAATTGCGATTCCGGCGGATTCGGACAGTTCAAGTGACTCTGAAGAGAATGCCGTGGCTGACCCTATGGAATTTGCTAGTCCGCCTACCCTTGCACTACCTCCTCCTGCTGAAGTGACTCCCACTCCTGCCCCTTTGCCTGAAGAAAAAAAGGCTGGTGAGTCTGCTGGGCCAGCATCTGGTAGTCCGTCTGACTCCCCTCCGTTGAGAGAACAATTGGCTAAACTGCTCCGCCTGGATATGGATCAACTCCTTTCGCCTTACAATACCAGGAAGATCCAAACCTGCCATTTTGCTTTCGGACTCTTCCTTGCCTGCGTTTGAGAGGTCTGTACTTGAATGCATCAAGAAGCTCCCTGCTGAGGTGTTGTACTACCGCCAGCTTTTGAGGGACAAAGAAGCTTTCATGGAGACCCTTAAGAAAGAGGCGAGAGAGGCTGAAGACTCTTACTGCCAATGCTCTGAAAACGTCTGCTGTGGTGAGTGGCTTTTCCAGGGATATGGAGGAGCAAAGAAAAGAGATTGCTGACAAGGAAGCCCAGATTGCTCGCTTGAGAGAAGAAAGAGCCATGGCTCAGTTGTCCATAGAGCATATGGAGAGAGAAGGTGCTCAGGCGGATGAAGCTCTGGACAAGACCGTAGCTGAGGCTGGTCGTAAATCAGGGAAAGATTGGTCAATTTACCAGACAATGAAGGAGAAGAATTGAGAAGGATTGAGAGTGTGAAGAAAGATTTTCTTGGTGACTGAAGGGTGATCGTAGATCAGAGGCCACTGTTTGGCCATATTTTTTTGAAAGACTATGTATTTTCCTTTTTCCACAGCACATGTAATGGCCTGTAAGGCCACACTTTTTTGAATAAAATAAGTAGCCCTTTTGTTCAAATTCCTTTTGTGCCTTGTCTTTTCTCTAATTTCTGCCAAAAGAGATTTACTGTATATAAAATCTTGGACTGGCCTCATTCCCAAGAATTTATCAAATATAGGTAAGGCCAACCTGCCCCTTCATCATTTCAACAGGAAAGGTAAGAATCACCTTTTCTATGCAAACGTAGATCACTGCCACCTGGCCATATTTTGGCCATGAACCGCTTTTAGTTAAACGATCCCGTTTTGACGTAACGGTTAAGTGATCAAATTAAAAATTCAAACCAAGGCGACGTTTGGGCTTAGGCCTTTTGGAAAACAGCCTGTTCACACGTGCGGGGCTAATCATGACTACGGCTTTTTGAGACGCTGCGGATCAATGATAGCCGTAGTTTTGTCTTGATCAAGGCACCTTTCCTTTTCCTTATAAAAGTTGCTTTTCGAAACGAACCCAACACTTTCTTCTTTCTGCAACCTTTCTTCTCTGTAACTCTCAAAACCCTAACTGTCACCGTAATTTTCTTCAAATCTGCTCTGATGGCTTCTCCATGCCCTTCAACCTTAGCCAAGGAAATTTTGGCGAACAACCCTGACCTCATCATTCGAGAAACCTTATATTCTGCAGACCAAGAGAGAAGCAATTGCCGTACCTTGGGGCCTTGCTTCAGGGGTGTAGCCTCTGGGGTTTTGGAGGTTTTTATTACTCTGCGCCAAGGTCAATAATTTATTATTCTTGACGAACCAAGGATTAATTGGGCTGACTGGAGTGGCCAAAAGAAGCCCTTGAAGAATTGGCCTACTCTGTTTGATGGTTGGACTTCATGGCTGAATCGTGTAGAGAGAGCAAAGGCTGATCACTGGGAGAGGGTAGGTATCTTCGAAGCTCTGCAACTGTCTCGTTATGACATTCACTGCGATAAATCCCTTCTCTCCGCCGCACTCTGTTTCTGGTCCATCTCTACCAACTCTTTTCATTTCAAGTGTGGAATGATGGGTCCAACCATTCTTGATGTAGCAGCCCTTACTGGGTTCAGACCATACGGAGAGGTAGTGAGCGCTGTCACTATGGGGCCTGCTAAGACTGAGGACGGCCAGACTCTTGATTGCAATTTCAAAGGTTGGGCCAAATTCATGTCTCACTACCATAAGAATAAAGGTCCAGTGACGGACAAGGAGCATTTTGCCTTCCTTGTCTTTTGGTTGAGTAGAAAGATCTTCTGTACTCCTTCTAAGGCTCCAGTAAGAGAATTAGTATTGCTGAAGCACTTGTAGCTGGACGCCAACCCTATATAGGACCTTTCGTCTTGGCTTACATATACAGAGGTTGCTGCCAAATGGTGCAGAATCGCTTAAATACAATGGTCGTTGGGCCACTCTGGGTTGTGCAATTATGGCTTTACGCCTATTTTCCGGAATTAGCACCAAGACTTGAAGACCTGGCTGATGCTAACTGCACTTCATATGGCCATATATATGCTCGCTTCACTCTCACCATCCAATCTTTTGAGCGGCACTTCCAGTATTTCTATGACGAGGACCGGCATAACACATCCCTCTTTCCTTTTCATCGTTTTGCGCACGGCCCAAGGTGGTTCCGCCAGAAACCGATCTACGACCGAACCTCCTGAGGACTATGAAGAACAGAGGAAAATATGGGAGAGTTATCTGGTAGGATTAAAACCCTTTTGGGGCCATGTATGGGTCTCATTACAAGTGTGGCGTAGAGATTTACGCCCCTCCACAATTCGCCCGTCAATTTGGTTTGGAACAGAGGATTCCTTTCCCGCCCATTTCCCTTAATCAAGATTCTATTTCCCGCCCAGCTTTCACAACGAGGACTGAGGTTGAAGAGGCTGATGAAAAGGCCCAGGTTTCAGAATTCCTTTTGCTTTCCCTATCCCTATGAAGCTAAAGAAAGGGAGATCTCACTAATAGCATACTCGAGACTGAGGCTTTATTTCACATTTCTAACATCGGGACAGACAAGTAATGGGAAAATATGTAATAAACTAGATCTCTACGCCTGATCTTAATCTCGAGTGAGGTCGGCTCCTCACATCTGGCAAGCACAGGGAGAATCCTTGAATATGAATATTGGAATAAAAACCTGATCTTTCTCTTGCTTGGCTAGCTCTTATCAGATATTCTGTATCGGTGGAGCGGGGGTCAAGCGCATATCGCTTCGCTTGCCGCTACCCCTCTAAGAGTTCCTCGAGTCAAAGAGAAAAAAAAAAAAGATTCTTTTGACTAAACTATTACTAGCCCATCCTGGCGAAAGGGAAGACATGGGATCACATCCATACGACTAAAAGGGCACACAATGATCGGGCATAAAAAGGTATGATCCTCTTTTCTCTTCTTTGAAAAGCCTACGGGGGAGGAAATCCAGGGAAAAAGAGACTATTCATATCCCAAATGGGAACTCATTCAAAGGACTCAAAGACAGCCAATGAAGGGACATGGGATAGCCTATTAGGGGAAAAAGGAAGCTTTATAGAGGAAAGATGGGCACTCTCCCGCAGGGAGAGAGAAAGAAGCACAAAAAGAAGCCTAAGGGAGAGATTCTGAGACTTTTAGGTTCTTCTTCTTCGTGTACTACTCTCCTAATAGGGGTCATCCTACCTTTAAGGTTTTTATTCCAAGGAACTCCATCCAAGAGAAGAGCAAAAGGTAAAGTACTTACTATAGTCCTCAAAGCAAGAGCGGAATTCGACATACCTTGCTTGAACTTTCATTCACTATCAGGCTAGAAAAGGCCAGCAGCATAAAGAGAGGAAGAAGGAGAAGGACTTTTTTTTTCGCAACAAAAACCCCCCTTCTGTTGACTCCCACTAATGGGACAAACCTTTCATCCGGCTTGTCAGAAAGGATTTCCACGCCCTATGTGTATGGAGGTACCGTCGAACCACTGCTCAACTTGAGAAGGAAGATTGACTCAAACTCGATTCAAGGCGAAAGACTAGAAAAAAAGAGTTTGGGTGAAGTCCCCTCTGAAAGGTCGAGAAGAGAAGCGACTTCTGGCTCAACTAGTCAAGTGACAAAATAATTGGACGACCCC